GCCCCGGAAGATAGATTGTTACGAGCCATACTTGGCATTCAGGTATCTACTTCAAAAGAAACTTGTCTAAAACTACCTATAGGCGGTAGGGGTCGGGTTATTGATGTGAGGTGGATCCAGAAAAAGGGGGGTTCTCGTTATAATCCAGAAACGATTTGTGTATATATTTCACAGAAACGCGAAATCAAAGTAGGCGATAAAGTAGCTGGAAGACACGGAAATAAGGGTATCATTTCCAAAATTTTGCCTAGACAAGATATGCCTTATTTGCAAGACGGGAGACCCGTTGATATGGTCTTCAACCCACTAGGAGTCCCTTCACGAATGAATGTAGGACAGATATTTGAATGTTCACTTGGGTTAGCGGGGAGTCTGCTAGACAGACATTATCGAATAGCGCCGTTTGATGAGAGATATGAACAAGAAGCTTCGAGAAAACTAGTGTTTTCGGAATTATATCAAGCTAGTAAACAAACAGGGAATCCGTGGGTATTTGAACCCGAGTATCCAGGAAAAAGCCGAATATTTGATGGAAGGACGGGGAATCCTTTTGAACAACCCGTTCTAATCGGAAAGTCTTATATCTTAAAATTAATTCATCAGGTTGATGATAAAATCCACGGACGTTCCAGTGGACATTATGCGCTTGTTACACAACAACCCCTTAGAGGAAGGGCAAGGCAGGGGGGACAGCGGGTAGGAGAAATGGAGGTTTGGGCTCTAGAAGGATTTGGCGTTGCTCATATTTTACAAGAAATGCTTACTTATAAATCTGATCATATTGGAGCTCGCCAGGAAGTACTTGGGACTACGATGGTTGGAGGAACAATATCGAATCCCGAGGATGCTCCGGAATCTTTTCGATTACTCGTTCGAGAACTACGATCTTTAGCTCTGGAACTGAATCATTTCCTTGTATCTGAGAAGAATTTCCAGATTAATAGGAAGGAATAGCAGGGAAGGCTTAGAAGAATGCGGCAGAATTTGTCTTCTATGATCGATCGGTATAAACATCAACAACTCCGAATTGGATCAGTTTCTCCTCAACAAATAAGCGCCTGGGCCACAAAAATCCTGCCTAATGGAGAGATCGTTGGAGAGGTGACAAAGCCCTATACTTTTCATTACAAAACCAATAAACCAGAAAGGGATGGATTATTTTGTGAAAGAATTTTTGGACCTCTAAAAAGTGGAATTTGCGCTTGTGAAAATTATCGAGTAATAGGAAATAAAAAAGAAGGCCCGAAATTTTGTGAACAATGCGGAGTCGAATTTGTCGATTCTCGGATACGAAGGTATCAAATGGGCTACATCAAACTCGCATCCCCAGTAACCCATGTGTGGTATTTAAAACGTCTTCCTAGCTATATTGCGAATCTTTTAGATAAATCCCTTAAAGAATTAGAAGGCCTGGTATACTGCGATGTGTGATTTGATCGAAATTCAGATTTTACAGATTCGGAATGAGAAACTGTCATCCCAATTTGATTGGGATGCCCCGGACCTGACATGTCACTTGGGACGAGTAACATGAAGCTCAGAATTAGATTAGGGGTGTAATCAATACGTCCAAATAAAAAAAGGGGGAATTGATCTATGGTCGATTTCGTAACAAATAAATAGAAATTTCTATTTCTATCTGTACCTCGTAAAAAAGACTTTTTTGTTTTGCGGAATTCACTATTTCCCCTTGGAAATAAATTATGTTCAAGTAAGCAAATATGTCATATGGTTATAGGAGTCTATTCATCGCGTATAGACTTTAAGGGCATCGTGGGATAACCGTCGAGGTGAGGTCGGGGCCTAAAAGATCTAATGGAACAATACATAGACAACGAAATCTCTTATGAATTACAAGGTACTCCTTTAATTATTAAGAATAATTTAATTATTAAGAATAAGAAGTAAGGTATTCAGCATTCGAAGAGAAGTAGACTACTCAAGAATTTTTCAATTTTGCATTTATGTTGTAAAAATTAAGAAAATAGAAATAAAAGAAAGGCGGAATACATGAAATCTTGCTTGGTCTTCACCGGAAACTTGAGTAAGGAGTAGATCTTTTTGTTTTCTTTGGGTTTTCTAGAATTTGAACACGAGAACCCCTCTCTTTCTTTGGTGTACTTACTTAAGCTGGATGAAGGAAAATTTTCACGTCCGGTTTTGAAGGGGGGGAGATCCTATAGGATCCTATCCCAATTTTTCTTTTGCTAGGCCAATAACTAAAAAACCCACTTTCTTACGATTACGAGGTTCATTCGAATATGAAATCCAATCTTGGAAATACAGCATCCCGCTTTTTTTTACTACCCAGGGCTTCGATACATTTCGCAATCGAGAAATATCTACAGGTGCGGGTGCTATCCGAGAACAATTAGCCGATCTAGATTTACGAATTATTCGAGAAAATTCATTAGTAGAATGGAAAGAATTGGTGGAAGAAGGTCTCACAGGGAATGAATGGGAAGATCGAAAAGTTGGAAGAAGAAAGGAGTTTGTGGTT